TTCTTTAAAATATCATGAACAGTTCCTGTAGGTTGAGCACCCTTTTCAAGGAAATATAGAATAGCAGGAACATTTAAATAAGTTTGATTCTTTATCGGATCATAAAAACCCATTTTACGAAGATCTCTTCCCTCTCTTCGGGATCGAACATCAATTGCAACGATTTGATAGGTGGCTCATCGGGATAGATGTAGATGAACAACCCCCCCTAGAAACGTATAAGAAGTTTTCTCTTCGTACGGCTCGAGAAAAATGATTTATGTCTATATAGAACATAAAATCATCAAATCAATTAGACTTTTATTTCAGTTTTTTCGGGAAAAAAGAAAAATCATTCGTACTCATAACTCAAGTTGGATAACTCGCAAATAGCTCAAAGAAAATCCTCGGGCATTTCATTTATTGAGTGGTCTCGAACTCCTTTTTTGTCTCGTTTAGAATCTATTTTGATTGTTGATTTTTCATTCTGATCTAATTGTTGAGACAATTCCAAAGGGTATTTCCTTGTTCCAGGATCCTTTCTTTATCTTTACTTTGAATCATTGGGTTTAGACATTACTTCGGGAATCCTTAATCGTTTCAAAATGGTAGCAACATACCCTTTTTGTGATTTCTTTTTTTCTATGAAAGAATCATAGAATAGAGCGATTAATTCCTGTGCGCTACACTTTTCTTTTGATCAAAAGAATTTTACTTTAACCAACTCCAACAAAACAAACTTTACGTTATGAATTGGAGTCTTTTGATTTCTATATTGAAGATATACTTTACGAAGTTGTTCCAACTTATTGATTGGCACTAACCCTAGATCCTTGCCCCTGATAAATTAATCAATAATTTTTACTCGAGCTCCATGATGTACTATTTCTATTACAACCCAACAAATAGGGGGTGAAACAGAAAAACAGAACAAAGGATGTCGAATCGAGAGCACCTTTATTACTCTATAAAATGGTGGATGAAAGAATCCACAGCCAATTATGTCCTTCAAGTCGCACGTTGCTTTCTACCACATCGTTTCAAACGAAGTTTTACCATAACATTCCTCGAATTTGGAATCAGTATGTAATTGATTCAATTATAGAATCATGAATAGTCATTGGTTCAGTCAATACATAGTAATTTATAATTCATATATAGATGTATTTTTCTTTTTCTGAAGAAGTATCAACAAGAATTGAACTAAAATCTCATATTTTTTTAGTATATGAATCCACAACTTTTTTGAATAACACGGGAAAATGGACTCTTTTTGAATCTGAATCTTTGAGTGACTCACCCAACAGGATAGATTCACCAACCTCACACTTCGTCAAGTACCGAAAACTTATAAATAAGAAATCATTAAAAATATGGAATTGAAAAAAAAAAAAAAAAATTCTTACGTCGCCATCATTATTTGAATAATATTTTACAGTAAATATCGCATTTGATCATCATATTCGAAATAAATCCCGTTTCTTTTTTTTGTAGAGTAGATAAAAAAACGGGTATGGTATGTAAGAAAGAGAAGATTTAGGTCCTTATTCTTTCAATTGATAAATCCTATTCAAAGGATAAGATAAGCATTTAGTCTACGTATTTTATTTATGATTCGACGATTTTTCCATAAAATAAAGTGACTAGAAACATGTATAAATCTCCCCCCCCCCCCCCCTACTTCGCTTGTTACAGAGATTGACCATTTTTCTCATCAGATTATAGCCAAAGACGGAATGCTTAAAAAAGAGGGGGTTCAAGTAAACTACATTTGTTACATATGTAATTTACTTGATCTGAGATTCGAATAGATACGGATAATAGAATTTATACCCTCCATTACTTATCTACTCCCCCAATTCTATAATAAATCAAAAAAGAATCCTCCTTTACGGGATGCTAGGCGAGGTAGTCTCGGCATAAAGACAAAGAGCTTCAGATTACTTATGTCGCTGTTCCTATTTTTTTTATTTCATCCTAACTTAATACCATTTGATTGAATTTTAATTCAATTAGTATCAAGAAACCCCTGAATTAATAATTGGGCTAATTTAGGAAATAGAAAAGGGAAATTTTGGAATATGGAGGGTTTTCTTTCGTATTTTGATTTAGAATAAATCATTGAAAATTCAAATAGATCTATTATGGTTTTTCTATTTTCTAAGTAATTAACTTACTTGAATATGAAGTGAGGGAGGGGCATAATCATATGCGGAAAAGCCCGTCCGGATTCCATTTGTAAAAAGATATGATTCAGAATTACAAAATGAGAAAAAAGAATACTCTATCCAATATTACACTCATAAACAGAAGATTATTCAAAAAAGCAATCTGCATTTCGATATAATTTCTAATTAGAATGCGTATACTCTGGGACGGAAGGATTCGAACCTCCGAATAGCGGGACCAAAACCCGTTGCCTTACCACTTGGCTACGCCCCATTTCAACTTCTATTCTGCATTAATAAACACTAATATTGGTCTTGGTTGTTCGTCAATTCTAGTCCAAATATCAATCGAATAGATTCGATTTTTAATAGGATTTTGAGATGTGTATAAATTATAGAAGGAAATTAAATTTATTGATCATTACATATAATTTCATTAAGATAGTATATTGTATGAAAGTATGATTTGATTTCTTTTATTCTCTTTTGAGAATTGAAAGATTTTTGGTTGGGTGGGTTTAAAGAATAAAAAGGATTTTTTTGTCTACTTTACTTTTTTCATTTTTCCCTTATATCAATAACTCAATCAAAATGCAATTATCTCCAAGAACAAAACCCTTGTTATGCTTAATATTCTTAGTTTGATCAGTATCTGTCTTAACTCCGCCCCTTATTCGAGTAGTTTTTTCTTCGCTAAATTACCCGAGGCCTACGCCTTTTTAAATCCAATTGTAGATGTTATGCCAGTCATACCCCTGTTCTTTTTTCTCTTAGCCTTTGTTTGGCAAGCTGCTGTAAGTTTTCGATGAGATCGTTACTATAATACTGTCCTAGAAAAATTCATGATTTTTCTCAAAAAAAAGCTAACAATTAATAAAATCAGATAAGTCTTGCGGTATGAATCCTCGAGTCAAATATGAAAATTCGTGGCTATCCACGAGAAATCTGGATCAGCTCGTTTGACTCTTTTCTAGCGCAAGACCCTATATGGTTTCCCCCACAATTATATAAGAAAATTTTGGTAATGAAAGACTTTATATTACAAATACAAATGCATTTCTGAATTTTTTTTTTATTTCTAGAAACCACTTCATTTTCATTATCTTGGTGTCAAAATAGAAGATGTGGTATAAAATAAAAACGGAGAATCTATTCTCTTTTTCCCCAAAAATGATCTTGGAGATTGTGTAATGCTTACTCTCAAACTCTTCGTTTACACAGTAGTGATATTCTTTGTTTCTCTCTTCATCTTCGGATTCCTATCAAACGATCCAGGACGTAATCCTGGACGTGAAGACTAAAAAAATAGAAAAAGGGTTTCCTTGTTTGATTTTGAAATTTTCTTAGGATTTTATCTATTCCACACCTTTAACTAGGAAAAAATCACAAGAGTTTGATAAATGCGAAAGATAAATAAAATATCAAATCAAGTCATCAACGGAAGCGGAAAGAGAGGGATTCGAACCCTCGGTACGAATAATTCGTACAACGGATTAGCAATCCGACGCTTTAGTCCACTCAGCCATCTCTCCCAATTGAAAAAACTATATTACATTACACATAAAGTAAGGATTAAAAAAAGGTATTTCTTTAGATCTTCTCTCTTTATTATATAGATATATAAAACTTTTATCAGCAATATCAAATAAGGACTCGAAAGAAAAAGAAATATTTCCAATATAAAAAGAAAGAATACTTCTTTGATTTCGTCCGAAAGGGCCGTTTTTCTTCTCACGGCCTGGCCGGGTCAGTACCTAGCCGGGCCTTTTTGTTTTGTTTCAATGAATCATAATCATAGATAAAATGATTTGAAACAAAAATTCTTGTTATTGAAGCAACAACACCCAAAAGTAAGGGCTGTTTTATTTCCATTCTGGAATCAAAGTATTATTTCTTATCTTATTATTTTATTCTTTACTTTCATTTTAATATAATACTAGATTCGAATAAAAACCGAACTTATGGCTATGGATTCTTTTTTTATGTTATAACTTAAGTGATTTTGTTGAGCCGTATTTATTTGCCAAAACTCCTCCATCAACAGACAAGATCGAACTTGTTATTTAAATGAGCCCCTCTTAATCTCGTTAAGTTCCCTGACGAAACACCTAATTCTCATGATTATTTCTTGATTATGCTTTTTTGCTTTGTTCGACAAAAGGTCTATTTATATACAATAATCGCATTATAGCGGGTATAGTTTAGTGGTAAAAGTGTGATTCGTTCTATTCACCCCTTATTATAGTTAAGGGGTCCTTCGGTTTGATTCCTATTCCGATGAAAAACTGTATTTCTTAAAAGGATTAAATCCTTTACCTCTCAACGACAGATTCGAGGAAAAATATACATTCTCGTGATTTTTATCCAAGAGTCCATTATGAGTTGAAAGATCGGATTATGAAATTACGAAACATAATTTTTGAAAAATTGGATCAATACTTCCAGTTGAATGAGTATAAGTAAGGAATCTATGGATGAAGATAGAAAGGTGAATTTTTTTCTAATCGTAACTAAATCTTCAATTTTGGATTTATAAAAGAGAGATTGAAACAAAATAGCTATTAAATGATGGCTTTGGTTTACTAGAGACATCAACATATTCATATTCTATTTTATATTGTTTTAGCTCGGTAGAAAGAAAATGCTTTTCCTTAGGATTCTCTCAAATAGAAATAGAGAACGAAGTAACTAGAAAGATTGTTATAATCCTCTTCCCTTTCTAGAGGGATCATCTAGAAAGCAAGTTGTTTTGAATGCATTCAGACAGAAAAGCTGACATAGATGTTATGGGACAAATTTTTTCAGTCACGTTTTGGAATTTATACATCTTCCATAAAGGAGCCGAATGAAATA